ACAAAAGAGTGAATTCTTTCAAAATAAAAGAGTGAATTCTTGGGGAGTTTTTAGGAAATACTTTAAAATTTTATTAAATTATGAAATTTATAAGACAAGAAAAGATAATAACTACTAATACGAATAATAAAAGGGTGGATTATCGTATATATATATTTCATGTAGAAACATGTAGAAAGATGAATTAGAAACATGTAGAAAGATGAATAGGTCCATTTATTTATATATTTATTGTATTTTATTAATTAATATATATTTCTTAAAACATATACTTATAGACTCCCTATCCCTATTAAGTATATATATACTCACTTAGGTATACTTAGTATAATATAACAATTATATATGAATTATAAGATATCTTTATAACAATATAAGGATAAGGTTCAAATATAAAACAATAAATATAACAATAAATAACAGGTACAAATATTAAATCGAGGTACCCATTCTATGATAACTCTCAACAGTCTCCCCTCCATTTTTGTGCCTTTAGTGGGCTTAGTATTTCCGGCAATTGCAATGGCTTCTTTATCTCTTTATGTTCAAAAAAACAAGATTTTTTAGATACAACAAGGACAAATCTTATATATATATATATATTTTTTTTTCAAGACTTACTTGGATCATAACACGGATATCTAGTTAGTAAAATATGGTATAATATGCGGCTTCCTTCGGGCATAAGCTCTTATGTATGTGGAAACATGATAAATGAATTCTAACTATTTTCAAATAGATCGGGATCGGGGAGAATTGCTGAAATGTAAAGTCAATATATATGTATTAGGAAATCATATGAAAGGGATGTTATTATTTTAGTTTGGATCTAAGAAATTCGATGAATTATCCCTAAAGGTTCACATCATAATAGTGCTGGTTGATGAGAGTTACTTCGGAAACAAAAAAAAGTAAAAAAAAATTATTTTTGTTATTCTCCCAATTCCAATAAAATGCAACTAGGTCTAGTTAGAGTATGAGTTGGCGATCAGAACGTATATGGGTAGAACTTATAGCGGGGTCTCGAAAAACAAGTAATTTCTGTTGGGCCTTTATTCTTTTTTTAGGTTCATTAGGGTTTTTATTGGTTGGAACGTCCAGTTATTTTGGTAGGAATTTTATATCTTTATTTCCTTCTCAGCAAATAATTTTTTTTCCACAAGGTATCGTGATGTCTTTCTATGGGATCGCAGGTCTTTTTATTAGCTCCTATTTGTGGTGCACAATTTCGTGGAATGTAGGTAGTGGTTATGATCGATTCGATATAAAAGAGGGCATAGTGTGTATTTTTCGTTGGGGATTTCCTGGAAAAAATCGTCGCATATTCCTCCGATTCCTTATGAAAGACATTCAGTCCATCAGAATAGAAATTAAAGAGGGTATTTATGCTCGTCGTGTCCTTTATATGGAAATAAAAGGACAAGGAGCCATTCCCTTGACTCGTACTGATGAGAATTTTACTCCACGAGAGATTGAGCAAAAAGCTGCTGAATTGGCCTATTTCTTGCGTGTACCAATTGAAGTATTTTGAAAAAAGGAACTGAAGAATGAATACTTTGCAAGAGATAAAAAACTCAAGAATCATCTTTTTTTCTATAGCATAACTTAACTGAAGTTTCTTCAGAACGCTTACTCGAGCCAAAGCAAACGTATATGAAACAATTCTAAAACTAAATTGTTTATGTCCACAATTTTTTTTATGCGTATGTAAATCCACTTAACTCAATTCAGTAACAAATCTAAATGATAGATTCATCATATATCAAAACAAAACATTTCATCATAAAGTAAAGAATTTTTTTTCTAAATAGTTGATATTTTGATAGAACGGGAGTTCTTTCGTCTCGAAATCCGACTACTATTAATTTAATTTGAAGAGGGCTCTTTCTTATTCTATATTCTTTCTAAATTCAAGGACTAACCGCTGTACTGAATCACAAAAAAATCCGGAAATACATCGATGACTTGTAATAGAACTTATGCTTGATAGAAATATTAGTATCATATAGAGTCGACGAATGAGGTGCGTTCATTAAAAATTTTAAAATTCACAGACGAAAAAATGGCAAAAAAGAAAGTATTAATTTCCCTTCTATATCTTGCATCTATAGTATTTTTGCCTTGGTGGATCTCTCTCTCATTTAATAAAAGTCTGGAATCTTGGTTTACTAATTGGTGGAATACTAGGCAATCCGAAATTTTTTTGAATGATAGTCAAGAAAAGAGTATTCTAAAAGAATTCATAGACTTAGAGGAACTCTTACGTTTGGACGAAATGATAAAGGAATACCCGGAAACACATTTACAAAAGCCTCGCATCGAAATCTACAAAGAAACGATCCAATTGATCAAGATGCACAACGAGGATCGCATCCATACAATTTTACACTTCTCGACAAATATAATCTGTTTCGGTATTCTAAGTGGTTATTCTATTCTAGGTAATGAAGAACTTGTTATTCTTAACTCTTGGTTTCAAGAATTCCTATACAACTTAAGCGACACAATAAAAGCTTTTTCTATTCTTTTATTAACTGATTTATGTATAGGATTCCATTCGCCCCACGGTTGGGAATTAATGATTGGCTCTGTCTACAAAGATTTTGGATTTGCTCATAATGATCAAATTATATCCGGTCTTGTTTCTACTTTTCCAGTCATTTTAGATACAATTTTTAAATATTGGATCTTTCGTTATTTAAATCGTGTATCTCCTTCACTTGTAGTGATTTATCATTCAATGAATGACTGAAAAGTGATCGAATGAGCCAATTATAATATTTGTTACTTTGTACATAAGCAAAACATTCAAAATTGTACTTACTACCCATCCAAGGGATTCCTCCAATATTCCAGTAAAATTATTTATATTTAATATTTAAGTAAATAGCAAAATTATAGATAGGGAACTATACTTAGCGACCTACCTAATTTTATTGTAGAAATTTTCGGGATCAATGATTGGACCATGCAAACTAAAAATACCTTTTCTTGGATAAAGAAAGAGATTACTCGATCCATTTCCGTATCGCTCATGATATATATACTAACCCAGGCACCCCTTTCAAATGCATATCCCATTTTTGCACAGCAGGGTTATGAAAATCCACGAGAAGCGACTGGCCGTATTGTATGTGCCAATTGCCATTTAGCTAATAAACCCGTGGATATCGAGGTTCCACAAGCGGTACTTCCTGATACTGTATTTGAAGCAGTTGTTCGAATTCCTTATGATCTGCAACTGAAACAAGTTCTTGCTAATGGTAAAAAAGGAGCTTTGAATGTCGGGGCTGTTCTTATTTTACCCGAGGGGTTTGAATTAGCCCCTCCCGATCGTATTTCGCCCGAGATTAAAGAAAAGATAGGAAATCTGTCTTTTCAGAGCTATCGTCCCACTAAAAAAAATATTCTTGTGATAGGTCCGGTTCCTGGTCAGAAATATAGTGAAATCACCTTTCCTATTCTTTCCCCGGACCCCGCTACTAAGAAAGATGTGCACTTCTTAAAATATCCCATATATGTAGGCGGGAACAGGGGAAGGGGTCAGATTTATCCCGACGGGAGCAAGAGTAACAATAATGTTTATAATGCTACAGCAGCAGGTATAGTAAGCAAAATAATACGAAAAGAAAAAGGGGGGTACGAAATAACCATAGCGGATGCATCGGATGGACGTCAAGTGGTTGATATTATCCCTCCAGGACCGGAACTTCTTGTTTCAGAGGGCGAATCCATCAAACTTGATCAACCATTAACGAGTAATCCTAATGTGGGTGGATTTGGTCAGGGAGATGCGGAAATAGTACTTCAAGATCCATTACGTGTCCAAGGTCTTTTGCTCTTCTTGGCATCTGTTATTTTGGCACAAATCTTTTTGGTTCTTAAAAAGAAACAGTTTGAGAAGGTTCAATTGTCCGAAATGAATTTCTAGATCTGCGGATTTATCAACATCAAGCTCTAAAAAGAAACAAATTTTTGTTGGGAATTATGTATGATCAAAAAAATTTTGCTTATTTATATTCTTTATTCTACCGGATTTCGGGAATTACTTAATACCGCATTCCTGGTCATAGTATATTGTGAAGGCGACTGTTTTACTTAACTCTTCTTTATTTATTTTTTTTTTTCAATCCAAATTGAAACGGTATGATATAGAATGAATCAATAGTTTTCTATTTGACTAGAATCAAAACAAAAGATAAATAAGCGGAGAATAGAAACCTAAAGTATAAATGAGAGGAACAAAGGATTTTAGGGGAGATTGTTCGTCTCCTAGTCCTTGACACAAGAAACGGAATTTTACCCAACCCTTTCTTGTGTCGAATTAATAAAGATTCTCGATCCCGTTCGTAAAAAATGGATATTTGTAGTTTTCATTTTTTTTTTTTTTATAGGTTTATTTTATCATAACCCTTTTTTAGATTTCTTACGTAACATAGTGGTAGTGGACAAATAAATATAGGTCAATTTATTGAGCAATATAGAACTTCTTCAATTTCAACGAACTTATAAAAAAAAATTTCACTTTTATTAGATTAAATATTTATTAGATTAAATGGAGTAAGGTTCTATTCTATTAGTATAGAAAGGGTTTGCATGATATCTGATTGATAGAAATATATTCTATTTATATATAATTGTGAGTCATCCAAAAAGGGTAAATCGAGTGATTCCTTCTTTGTTTTAAGTCTTGACAGATACTATTGAGTAACAGATGTTCTGAATCAATTAACGAAGTTCATTTTTTAAAAACATCATCAGAAAAGGTGGAGGTTTTTGAAACATCTCTAAAAAAAAATATTATGATTATTAAGAACTCAACGGGACTTACCCCCTCTTTCCTTGTCTGATTCGAGGGGGATCCCGTTGAGTTCTTATGCTTTCATGTCTACAACTCAGTTCATCCGATTATTACAGGGATGAACCTAATCCGGAATATGAACCATAAAAGAAAATACCGATTAAACCGATCACAAGAATACCGGTTACAGTACCTATTA